ATAGCGAAGCTTTGATTCATTCCATAACCTAAAAGCGGGAAAATTACCTAGTCAACATAATAAAAAAATATTATTACTTGTAAAAATGACAAAAAGAATCCCTTGCTTAATGTTTCAATACTATATTCCTTTTTTTCTGGTGATGTTTTTGAAGAATGGAATCCGTTAATAAATTCAGAGTCTCTCTCTGTTGTTACTACATAATATTTATTAACTTAACTCTAACGAAACAAAAAAAAAAGAATTCATCGATTTTCTGGATGATCAAAATATTATATATATATGGATTTCTACAGATGAGACATCCTACAAATCATTTATTTATCTATGAACCTTACTCTATAAAAAAAATAAAATTTAAACTGTGATGAGATAATAGGATTTAGATATGTGTAAAAATTCAATTGACTTTTCAATTTCAACCGGGACATCAAAAAAGAATTTGGTTGCATTTTTCTTACTAAATTTATTAAGTCAATTGAATAATTGAAGGAATTCCATTTGCTCAATGAATTATTACCAACTATCCACCCCTTTTTGTTTGTTCACTACTTCTTATAAATCTAAAAAAAGAAGTTCTGATAGACCCCCCAAAAATAGTAATCTTATCTTTGACGAACAGGATAAAGAATCATTATTATCTCGTATCTCGACACAAGAAAAGGCAAATCCCCTTTCTTGTGTCGAATAGAAGAATGGAAAGACTAATAATACCTCCTAGAAATATTTGTATCTTTTATTTATCTTTTGCTTTGTATTCTCCTCCTTTGTATTGTACTATTATCCATTACTAGTACTATGGATGGTCTATTATATAGAAGTCATAAATTTTAGACATCTCTCAAAGCAAAAACAGTATAAACAAAACAAACAAAGGACTTTTTTTTTGATCATACTACATACATAATAGTATGATCAAAAAAAATGGGCCTTTCCTTTTTACCAACTTGTATTATTGTATTAAGGAATCCCTGTATCTAAAAATTCATTTCGTACAATTGAACCTTTTCAAACTGTTTCTTTTTAAGAACCAAAAAGATTTGTGCTAGAATAATAGATGCGAAGAAGAGCAAAAGACCTTGAACACGTAACGGGTCTTGAAGCACTATCTCGGCATCTCCCTGACCAAACCCCCCTACATTAGGATTACTTGTTAATAGTTGATCAAGCTTGATAGACTCACCCTCTGAAACAAGAAGTTCCGGTCCTGGAGGTATAATATCAACCACTTGATGTCCATCCGATGGATCAGTTATGGTTATTTCATATCCGCCCTTTTCTTTACGTACTATTTTGCTTACTATACCTGCGGATGTGGCATTATAGACAGTGTTGTTACTCTTGCTCCCATCGGGATAAATCTGACCCCTTCCCCTGTTTCCGCCTACATATATGGGATATTTTAAGAAGTGAACGTCCTTCCTCGTAGCAGGGTCGGGAGAAAGAATAGGAAAGACGATTTCCCTATATTTCTGACCAGAAACAGGACCTACCACAAGAATATTTTTTTTAGTGGGACGATAACTCTGAAAAGAAAGATTGCCTATCTTTTCTTTCATCTCGAGAGAAATACGATCGGGAGGGGCTAATTCAAATCCCTCGGGTAAAATAAGAACAGCCCCCACATTCAAACCCCCCTTCTTGCCATTAGCAAGAACTTGTTTCAGTTGCGTATCATAAGGGATTCTAACAACTGCTTCAAATACAGTATCAGGAAGCACAGATTGCGGAACCTCAATATCCACGGGCTTATTAGCTAAATGGCAATTAGCACACACAATTCGTCCAGTTGCTTCTCGTGGATTTTCATAACCCTGCTGCGCAAAAATAGGATATGCATTTGAAATAGGTGTCTGAGTTATTACATATATCACGATCGATACAGAAATAAATCGAGTCATCCGCTCCTTTACCCAAGAAAAAGTATTTCTATTTTGCATGGTCCAATCATCGATCCCCAAATTTCTACAATAAATTAGGTAGGTAGCTAGTATAGTTCCCTATCCACAAGTCTGTTGTCATTGTACTGGAATAATTGTACTGGAATGTAGGACGAATACCTTGAATAAACAGGTAGAGGTATAAAGAAAGAGTAAGTCAAATTTAAATTTCGTTATGCACGAAGAAAGATTCTTTCTGATTTGATTGATATCAAGAGATCAAATATTCTCATTCATTCATTGAATGATAAATAACTACAAGTGAAGGAGATAGACGATTTAAATAATGGAAAATCAAATATTTCACAATTGTATCTAGAATGACTGGAAAAGTGGAAACAAGACCAGATATAATTTGATCGTTATGTGTCAATCCAAAATCGTTGTAGACCGAACCAATCATTAGTTCCCAACCATGTGGAGAGTGGAATCCGATCCATAAATCAGTGACTAAAAGAATAGAAAAGGCTTTTATTGTGTCACTTAAGTTATATAAGAATTCCTGAACCCAAGAATTAAGAATGACAAGTTTTTCATTACTCAGAATAAAATAACTACTTAGAATAGCGAAACAGATTATATTTGTCGATAAATGCAAAATGCTATGTAAATTATATTCATTATGTATTTTGACCAATTGTATTGTTTCTTTGTGGATTCCTATACGAAGCTTTTGTAGATGTGTCTCGGGGTACTCCTTTATCATTTCATCCAACAGAAATAGTTGTTCTAATTCTATGAATTTTTCTAGAACGTTCTTTTCTTGAATATCATTCAAGAAAGTTTCGGATTGCCTGGTATTCCACCAATCATTAACCCAAGGTTCCAGACATTTATTAAATGAGAGAGAGACCCACCAGGGTAAAAATACTATAGATGCAAGATATGGAAGGAAAATCAACGCTTTCTTTTTTTTTTTCACTTTTATTTTTTTTTTGAATTGTTAATAAACCTGCTTCATTTTATTTGTGAATTTTATCTTATTTGATATTTCTCTGAAGCATGAGTTCTATAACAAGGTGTGGAACCTATGGATCTATTCTCAATTTTTGTATAATTATTCAGTTCTTTATTTAGTCCTTGATCTAACTAAATTAAATCTTGGGTCTAAATTAAATATGGAAATAGAATAAAGATAGAGTCTGTTTTGGATGAAAAAAAAAATAAGCAAATATTCAGATATTTCAATTGAACAAATTAGAACCAATCGTATTGCATCCTTATTTATTCTTTTTGATGAATGCTCAAATCAAATGAGCATTCTGAAGAAACTTCAGTTGTTCAGTTGTATTAAAAAAAGAAAAAAAAAAAGGATTACCGAATTCCTTCCCTCATGCCGAGAAAGTATTTATTCCTCGTTTCATTTCAAAATACTTCAATTGGTACGCGCAAGAAATAGGCTAATTCCGCAGCTTTTTGTTCAATTTCTCGTGGAGTTAAATTCTCATCAGTACGAGTCAAGGGAATAGTTCCCTGGCCCCTGACTTCCATATAAAGGACACGGCGAGTATAAAGGCCCTCTTTAACCTCCATTCTGATTGACTGAATATCGCTCATAAGGAAGCGAAGGAAGATACGACGATTTTTTCCAGGAAATCCCCAACGAAAAATACACACTATTCCTTCTTTTCTATCGAATCGATCATAACCACTACCTACATTCCACAAAATTGTGCCCCACAAATAGGAACTAATGAATAGACCCGCAATTCCATAGAAAGACATCACAATCCCTTGTGGAAAAAAAGATATTTGCTGATATGGAAATACGGATATCAGATCCCTACCAAGATAACTGGAAGTTCCAACGATTAAGAATCCCAGTGAACCTAAAAAAAGGATACAGGCCCAGAAAAAATTACTTATTTTTCGAGACCCCGTTATAAGTTCTATCCATATATGTTCTGATCGCCAGTTCATACTATACTAGATCCAATTGCATTCGATTGGAATTGGGAGAATAAACCAAATGAATTTGACTTTTCTTTTCTTGCTCCCGAGCCCGAGGTAACTCTCATCAACTAGCACTTAATGTGAACATTAGAAGTAATTGGTTAGATACATTGACTTTCCACTTTAAATATTTGATGATCCGCTTTTACCAGAGCTATACCTACATATACATGCATTTATACAGATATAATGTATACGCATGCAAAACGGCTCTTCCTTTCATTTGTATTCGCAAGGAGTCACATATCGTACCACATTCCACTAAAAAAATGGATACCTAAATAATGATCCAGTGTTGATTGAAATAACTTGATGCGGTTTGGTCCCATACATCGCAGCTAGACAATCTTATTTTTTTGGACATAAAGAAATAAAGAAGCCATTGCAATTGCCGGAAATACTAGGCCTACTAAAGGCACAAAAATAGAGGGTAAGTTGAAATCTGTCATAGAATGGGTGCCTCAATTTAATATTTGAACCTCTTATAAAGATATCTTATGATAAGTAGTCTATCTATTATAATATAAATAATATTAAGTAGTTAATAAATGCAAAATAATATTAAGTGCAAGAAACGTAAAACTACATTACATTAAGTGGACCTATTTTATTTATCTTTCTACACGAATATGTATGATAATTCCATTTAATAAACTTTTTCTTATCCTGTTTTCATTCTTATCTTCTTTCTAAAACTAAAATAATAAGAAGTTTTTATGAGTTCGCGACTCTAACTAATTCGATACAAGAGGGATTCGTCGTAAAAGTCAAAAAATGGATTTTCGGAAGATATAGAGATTACTTCTGTTACTACATGGATATTTCTATATTTATTCTATATTTATTAGACATTCATTAATATATTTACATTAAATTATATTATAACTATACATCAAGCAGAATTTATGTGACCAAACGTCATTTTTATCGGTTTTTTGTCACGATGATGAATTATTTATTGCTCACTACAAATAACTGAATTTAGTGCTGTACTTTCGTTTTTCAAATTTGAAGTCAAGGGAAGGAAACCGTGGAGCTGAAATAACTCACCCAGAACACCTTTTAAAAGATTACGTGGTACGATTGGATCGACTAAGCCCTTATGGA